CCGCGGTAGACCAAGCTATTATTGCAAAAATAGGTGAATACAACCAACTATCATTAAGAATTTCATCTTTCGACCAAAAACAAGCAAGAGGTGGAATACCACAAAGAGAAAGTGTACCTAATAAAAAAGAATTTTTAGTAATTGGTACATGTTTTGTTAAACCCCCCATAAGAACCATATTCTGACTTTTTTTTGGACAATATCCAACAAGAGTTTCCATTGAATGAATAACGGATCCCGACCCTAAGAACAATAATGCTTTTGAATAAGCATGAGTAATCAAATGAAATAAGGCACTGCGATAAGACCCCATACCTAGAGCTAACATCATATAACCCAATTGAGACATTGTGGAATAGGCTAAACCCCTCTTAATGTCTTTTTGAGCAAGAGCTAAAGTAGCTCCTAAAAAAACTGTTATTATCCCTATCAAAGAGATAAAATTCATTATGTGGGGTATGACTATGAAAAGAGGCATAAGTCGAGCTACAAGAAATATTCCTGCTGCTACCATCGTAGCAGCATGTATAAGAGCCGAAATAGGAGTCGGCCCTTCCATTGCATCAGGTAACCATACATGAAGGGGAAATTGTGCAGATTTAGCAATAGCACCGGCAAATAATAGAACAGCGCACAAAGTAACAAATAACAAATTGACCTCATTATTCGAAATCAAGTTATTCAATATTTGGAATAAATCACGAAATTCGAAACTCCCCGTTACCAAATAAAATCCTAAAATGCCTAATAATAAACCAAAATCGCCAACACGATTAGTTACAAACGCTTTTTGACAAGCCTTTGCTGCAACAGGTCGTGTGAACCAAAATCCTATTAATAGATACGAACACATTCCAACTAATTCCCAAAAAATATAAATTTGTATCAAATTTGAACTAGTAACTAATCCCAACATGGAAGTACTGAAAAAACTCATATAAGCAAAAAATCTCAAATACCCGTGATCATGAGACATATAATTATCACTATAAATAAGAACTAAAATTCCAACAGTAGTGATTAATATTGACATAATAGAAGTAAGTGGATCAATCAAGTATCCAAATTCTAAAGAAAAATCATTATTGATAATCCAAGACCATACATATTGATAGACAGAACTGCTATTTATTTGCTGAATAGAAAGATTTATGGAAAAAATCATGACTATACTTAACAATAAAACGCTCTGAAAAGCCCACATACGACGAAGACTTTTTGTTGCCGTCGGAAAAATAAGAAGTCCCAACCCTATTAACATAGGAACTGGAAGTGGAAGAAAAGGTATTATCCACGCATATTGATATGTCTGTTCCATAAAAAAAGTTTTTTTTCTTAATTAATTGTTTCCGATTCACCGGATCTTAGCTCTTTCGAAAAAGTAAATAAAAAATAAAGATATGCACTAACTTATTTAATAATTTATATTTATATTAGTATTTATTCTGAGTCTTTTCAAAATTGTTCAAATATGCAAAACAAGAAGTTACAATTGGTCAAATGATATAACCAAGTGACATATAAAAACGAATACTTATAATAGGAAAGTAGGAAAATAAAAAAGAATCATTATGATTATGATAATTTCTCGTAATAATATTATTCATATTCATAGAGCAAGGATAAAATTTTAGGCTAAAAAGAGTACTTGATGCTAATATGAATTAGAGGATTAACTAAGGTCGTTGGTCTAATGAAAAAGACCTATTGATTTTAGTTAGTTTATTTTAACTCATTAACTAATTCATTATGGGATTGATTGTTTTCCATTTCAATCAAAACAATTTATTAGGAATATTTGGAAAGTTTATAAGATTATAGCTCTAAAATGAACTTTTTATCGAGCAAGGATAAAAAAATGACTGAGATCCTTTTTTTTTTATCAAACTACATACCCTTTAACAGATTTTTTACTAGTCTCATTCAAGTTTTAAAGTTTAGGTGTATTTTTTTTTTCAAGTTTTACTAAAAAAAGACTCCATTTATTAGGCAAAAGTTTACAAGGTATTTTATTACATGTAAATAAAATATAGAATGACTACAATAAAGGTATTTTAGGTTCTTTATTTCTTTTGATTTCTATCCCATAGCAGATGAGATATAAACAACGAGAACTAAGAATTCCAAACCAAAAATTTTTGGTTTTACAAATGGCAAAATTTAGTTATTTCGAGTCATTTTTGATCAAATTTTCACGGATCTTTGACGTATCTAGATTTCTATTAAGAGAATCTTTTAGAAACAAAATAGATAATGAATAATAATTCGTTTTGCACAATAGATGTCTTTCACATCCAACTATAACAATGACTAACTTCTTCTTTTTTAAATGGCAGTTCCAAAAAAACGTACTTCGATATCAAAAAAGCGTATTCGTAAAAATATTTGGAAAAGGAAAGGATATTGGGCGGCATTAAAAGCTTTGTCATTAGGTAAATCTCTTTCTACCGGGAATTCCAAAAGTTTTTTTGTACGACAAACAAATAAGTCCTAAAATATT